ACAAAAACGGTATCAAAAGAAAAAACAAGATGGGTTATAAAAATAGTTCAATTTATAAAAATAATGATGAAAGAACTCACAAAAGTAAGTCCAACTCCATTACTTGGATTGAGGGAAGTATATGAATCGAATAGAAATGTAAATAATTTTCGAATAAGTAATCCGATGGTTTATGAATCGTCTATTCGAATTAAATCCGCGAATTGGACAAATTATTCACTGACAGAAAAAAAGATGAAGGATCTGACTGATAGGACAAGCACAATCAGAAATCAAATCGAGAAAATCACAAAAGACAGGAAAAATATATTTATAACTACAACGGATATAAGCATTCGTCCTAACGAAACAAGTTGGGATGATAAAAGATTAGAATCGCAGAAAACCTTTTGGCAGATATTAAAAAGAATAAGTACCCGACTAATACGTAAATGTCGCTATTTTTTTAATTTTTTTTTTGAAAGGATATATATAGATATCTTTTTAGGTATCATTAATATTCCAAAAATCTATGTACAAATTTTACTTAAATTTTTACTTAAATCAAAAAAAAAAATTACTGATAAATACAGTTCCAATAAGGAAACAAGTAAAAAAGGAATTGATGAAACAAAAAAAAATACAATTTGTTTTATTTTGACTATAAAAAAGTCGATTTGTAATATTAGTAATAAGAGTAATAAGAATTCGCAGGCTTTTTGTGACCTCTCTTCTTTGTCACAGGCATATATATTTTACAAATTATCACAAACCCAAGTTATCAACAAGTATCACTTGAAATCCTTATTTGAATATCACGGAACAATGCCTTTTTTTTTTTTTAAGGATAGAATAAAAGATTTTATTGGAACACAAGGAATATTTCATTCCGAATCAAGGCATAAGAAACTTCGCGATTTTAGAATGAATGAATGGAAAAGCTGGTTAATGGGTAATGTTCACTATCAATATGATTTATCTCAGACTAGATGGTCTCGATTAGTGCCACAAAAATGGAGAAATAGAATCAATCCAAGTTTTCTAGTTAAAATTAAAAAGAAGAAAAACTCCGAAAATTTGGATTCATATGAAAAAGACCAATCAATTCATTACGAGAAACAAAACAATTATGCAGTGAATTCATTACCAAGCCAAAAAGATAAATTGAAAAACTACAAATATGATCTTTTCTCAAATAAATATATGAATTATGAAAATAAAAAAGGTTCGTCCATTTATGGGTCGTCATTACAAGTAAACGAAGCCCGAAGGACCCCCTATAATTACAATACATATAATCCTGAATTTTTTTATTTGCCGGAAGATATAGATCTTAGTAATTATCTACGAGAAGATTATATTATTGATAGGGATAAAAATCTGGATAGAAAATATTTTGATTGGAGAACTCTTAATTTTTGTCTTCGAAAAAAGATCGATATTTGGGAATGGACAAATAGATATATCGGGGCAAGCGCCAACATTAATAAAAATACGAAGACTGAGGCTCATTATTCTCGAATAAGGGATAAGAAAGATCTTTTTAATTTCGCAATTCATAAACAAATAAACCCAGCTAATCAAACAAAAACATCTTTTGACTGGATGGGAATGGATGAAGAAATACAAAAGTGTCCGATATCGAATCTGGAACTTTGGTTTTTTCAAAAACAGGTATTACTTTATGATGCATATAATATTCAACCGTGGATCATACCAATCAATTTACTTCTTTTAAAATTAAAATGTAATTGTAATATAAATAAAAACATTAGTATTAGTATTAGTGAAAAAAAAAAATCGCTCAAATTGAAATTAGAGAATATAAATCAAGAAGAAAAACAACAGCCAGTCCGAGGAGATCTTGAATCATATGCGCAAAGCCAAAAGAATCTTGGATCTGATCCATTAAAAAAGCAAAAAGATGGTAAAGAAGATTCTGGGGGATCAGACATTAAAAAAAACATAAATAAAAAGAGATCTAAGAACAACATAGCAGTGCAACTAGATTTCTTCTTGAAAAGATATTTTCTTTTTCAATTGAGATGGGATAATCCTTTTAGCCAAAAAATAATAAATAATGTCAAGGTATATTGTCTACTCCTTAGATTGATAAATCCAAAAGATATTGCTATATCCTCTATTCAAAGCGACGAATTGAGTCTGGATGTAATGCTGATTCCGGGGGCTATAACTCTTACAAAATTGATAAAAAGAGGACTGTTGATTATTGAACCAGCTCGGTTATCCAAAAAATGGGATGAACCGTTTTTTATGTACCAAACCCTAGCTATTTCACGGGTGCATAAAAGTAAGCATCAAACTAATCGAAGATTGCAAGAAAAAAGAAATGTTGATAAGAATAGTCTTAATGAACCGATTGCACGACATGAAAAGTTGTTTAGGAATAGAGAAAAAAAGAATTATGATTTTATTTTTACTGAAAATATTTTATCTTCGAGACGTCGTAGAGAATTGAGAATTCAAATTTGTTTAAATTCGATAAATTTAAATGTTGGGGATAGAACCCAAGTATTTTGCAATGGCAACAATGCAAGGAACTGTGGTCAATTTTTTTATGAGGATAAGCATCTTGATGGAGATACAAATAAATTTATTAAGTTCAAATTATTTCTTTGGCCCAATTATCGATTAGAAGATTTAGCTTGTATGAATCGCTATTGGTTTGATACCACTAATGGTAGTCATTTCAGTATGTCAAGGATCCATATGTATCCACGATTTATAATTAGTTGATGATACATTTCCATGGCTCAAGTGGTATCTCTGGTATGTTATATGAAGACAAACAAATATACACATGCCTTACGTTATATTACATTCTGGTACATCATACTGATTTGCCAACCTTATCTTAGGTTAGCAATTGGATCTATATCTAGTAATGAATCGTCATAATATTCTTATTTTATTTTAGGTCCAAATTCTTCTCGTTTGTGGGTTATAAATGTACCGCCCTTTTGTATCCAAACCAAATTGTATCGATTCCTTTAACTTTAATTTGATAAACAAAGAAGTATATGAATTTAAATAAATACAGATTATATTATTGTGTATAACAAATTAAAATGATTGGCATTCTAATTACTGATCAGTAATTCGAATATCTATAAATTTTTTTTTTTCATTTCCCGTTATTTCGCAAAAAGAAAAAGAAGAAAATAAGGGGTCTGTTGAATTTCAAGTATTTAGTTTCACCAATAAGATACGTAGACTTACTTCCCATTTGGAGTTGCACAGAAAAAACTATTTATCTCCGAGAGGTCTACGTAAAATTATGGGAAAACGTCAAAGGCTGCTGGTTTATTTGTCAAAGAAAAGCAGAGTACGTTATCGTTATAAAGAATTAATTAGTCAAAGTCAATTGGATTGGATGCGAGCCAAAAACTCGTTAATTTAATTAAGATTAAGTTAATTTGTAAGTTAATTTGAAGATTCGTTTTGAATTATTTTATATTTTATTTGATTTATATATAATTAATTCTATTTTGAATTTGGATGAACTTCATTTCGTTTTCAACAATTCATGGAATAATGAATCGGGAAAAAATATATATGACTGTACCAACTACAAGAAAAGACCTCATGATAGTGAATATGGGGCCTCACCACCCATCAATGCATGGTGTTCTTCGACTCATCATTACTCTAGATGGGGAAGATGTTATTGACTGTGAACCCATATTGGGTTATTTACACAGAGGAATGGAAAAAATTGCAGAAAATCGAACAATTCTACAATATCTTCCTTATGTAACACGCTGGGATTATTTAGCTACTATGTTTACAGAGGCAATAACGGTAAATGGACCAGAACAGTTGGGAAATATTCAAGTACCGAAAAGAGCGAGCTATATTAGAGTAATTTTGCTAGAACTGAGTCGTATAGCTTCTCATTTGTTATGGCTTGGTCCTTTTATGGCAGATATTGGTGCGCAGACTCCTTTCTTCTATATTTTCCGAGAGAGGGAATTAATATATGACCTATTCGAATCTGCCACAGGTATGCGAATGATGCATAATTATTTCCGTATCGGAGGGGTAGCTGCTGACCTACCTTATGGCTGGATAGATAAATGTTTGGATTTCTGTGATTATTTTTTAACAGGGGTTACTGAATATCAAAAGTTTATTACGCGTAATCCCATTTTTTTGGAACGAGTTGAAGGAGTGGGCATTATTGGTGGAGAGGAAGCAATAAATTGGGGTTTATCAGGACCGATGCTACGAGCTTCCGGAATTCAATGGGATCTTCGTAAAGTCGATCATTATGAATGTTACGACGAATTTGATTGGGAAGTACAATGGCAAAAAGAAGGAGATTCATTAGCTCGTTATTTAGTCCGAATCAGTGAAATGACGGAATCCATAAAAATTATTCAACAAGCTCTGGAAGGAATTCCAGGGGGGCCCTATGAGAATTTAGAGGTACGGCGCTTTGATAGAGCAAAGGATTCCGAATGGAATGATTTTGATTATCGATTTATTAGTAAAAAGCCTTCGCCCACTTTTGAATTGTCTAAACAAGAACTTTATGTGAGAGTGGAAGCCCCAAAGGGGGAATTGGGAATTTTTCTGATAGGAGATCGAAGTGTTTTTCCCTGGAGATGGAAAATTCGTCCACCTGGTTTTATCAATTTGCAAATTCTTCCTCAGCTAGTTAAAAGAATGAAATTGGCTGATATTATGACAATACTAGGTAGTATAGATATTATTATGGGAGAAGTTGATCGTTGAAATGATAATTGATACGACAAAAGTACAAGCTATCAATTCTTTTTCCAGATCGGAATCCTTAAAAGAGATTTATGGGCTCATATGGTTACTTGTTCCTATTTTGACTCCTGTATCGGGAATTCTAATAGGGGTACTAGTAATTGTGTGGTTAGAAAGACAAATATCCGCAGGGGTACAACAACGTATTGGACCTGAATACGCGGGTCCTTTTGGAATTCTTCAAGCTCTAGCAGATGGTACCAAACTACTTTTCAAAGAGGATCTTCTCCCATCTAGAGGAGATATTCGTTTATTCAGTATTGGACCATCTATAGCAGTCATATCCGTTTTACTAAGTTATTCAGTAATTCCTTTTGGATATCACCTTGTTTTAGCCGATCTCAGTGTAGGGGTTTTTTTATGGATTGCCATTTCTAGTATTGCTCCTATTGGGCTTCTTATGTCAGGATATGGATCGAATAATAAATATTCTTTTTTAGGTGGTCTAAGAGCTGCTGCTCAATCGATTAGTTATGAAATACCATTAACTCCATGTGTGTTATCCATATCTCTACGTGCGATTCGTTGGGACATGCACTTTTTTTACCTAGTTTTTTTTATTTTTTATTTTATTTATAGTAAATAATTTTGTTCTAGGAAAAAAGTTGAATGTATTGAATGGATATCCTCATTTTTTTATTCATCATTCGGGGCGATGAACTAAACCAGATAGTTATATGAGTGAAACAAAACAGCTTAGAAATGGGCAGTAAAAAGATTGAGTCTCATTCCCTAGGTACAAGAGTTAAGCGGATATAAATAGAAACACTAGAAACGAAACAGGTTACCCCGAGATTGGTTGATTAGTCATCATATCATAGTTTGAAGCGGGTAAAAAAGATCAACCTAGGGAGTTTTTACTCTTGTTTTTACTATTGTATGTTGTATGTATTTACGGGGATCGGACAAAAATGAGTGGACGGTTAGGAATACCAAGGTACACAAAGGATTTGTAATGGAGATAATGTAAGTAGTAAGTTATCCAAAGGGGTATTTCTGCATATAAAGGAGTCATAATGGGGCTTTAAGTTGGTAGAAATGATCAAGCAGTACTTCCCCATGATCCCGATCCAGAGTATGCTCCTACCCGCTGATTAAACAAATTACTATCAGGAACGAAATAATACTTTATTTTATTAATATTAATACAAATACAGATAGAATTTAGAATTCTTATCGTGATTCATGAACTAATAGATTTTCTAATTCTTCGTCGTAATCGAAAAGAAAGAAATGAGTCGAAATATCTATTGATACCAAGTTATTACTAAAGAAAAAAAAAAAACGAAATTATAAAATTCTAAAGGATGAGATCAATTCAGAAGCATTTTTTTATTATAGCAGACAGAATTGCATTGGTCTAATTTTGGACTCTCCGACGTATCTTTACTCTATCTACCCTACAAAAAGTATATCAAGATAATATGGAACCAGTCCTTAGATTTATTTGTGGCCATCGAGGAGCCGTATGAAGCTTAAGTCTCATGTACGGTTTTGTAATAGCGATGGGAATAGTGATGTTATCACCGACTATGATTATCTAACAGTCCAAGTACAGTTGATATAGTTGAGGCGCAGTCAAAATATGGTTTTGGGGGTTGGAATCTTTGGCGCCAACCTATAGGGTTTACTGTTTTTTTAATTTCTTCCCTAGCCGAGTGCGAGAGATTACCTTTTGATTTACCAGAAGCAGAGGAAGAATTAGTAGCAGGTTATCAAACCGAATATTCAGGTATAAAATTTGGTTTATTTTATGTTGCTTCCTATCTAAATCTATTAGTTTCTTCATTATTTGTAACAGTTCTTTACTTGGGTGGCTGGAATCTCTCTATTCCGTACAAACTTATTCCTGAGCTTTTTGAACTAACTGAAGTAGGTGGAGTCTTTGGAACGACAATTGGTATCTTTATTACATTAGCTAAAGCTTATTTGTTCCTGTTCATTCCTATCACAACAAGATGGACTTTGCCTAGGATGAGAATGGACCAACTATTAAATCTTGGGTGGAAATTTCTTTTACCTATTTCTTTAGGTAATTTATTATTGACAACCTCTTCCCAACTCTTTTCACTGTAAAGGCACAGGATATTCTAGATTCATAACTTCTCTCAAACAAGAGAAAGAAACATCAAATTATTCATAGATATTCAAGATATGTTCCCCATGGTAACTGGGTTCATGAATTATGGCCAACAAACAGCACGGGGTGCAAGGTATATTGGTCAAAGTTTTATGATTACCTTATCTCATGCGAATCGTTTACCTGTAACTATTCAATATCCTTATGAAAAATTGATCACATCAGAGCGTTTCCGCGGTCGAATCCACTTTGAATTTGATAAATGCATTGCTTGTGAAGTATGTGTTCGGGTATGTCCTATAGATCTACCTGTTGTTGATTGGAAATTGGAAACGAATATTCGAAAGAAACGATTGCTTAATTACAGTATTGATTTCGGAATCTGTATATTTTGTGGTAATTGCGTTGAGTATTGTCCAACGAATTGTTTATCAATGACTGAAGAATATGAACTTTCTACTTATGATCGTCACGAGTTGAATTATAATCAAATTGCTTTGGGTCGGTTACCAATGTCAGTAATTGGAGATTACACAATTCGAACAATTATGAATTCGACTCAAATAAAAAAAGCTGTGGGTAACCCACTTGATTCAAGAACAATTACCAACTACTAAGATTAAGTTTTGGTCTATTTGGATATTGAAATTGGGATATTGATATAGAGTAGCGAAGCTTCTTTCATTTTGCTTGGTCAATAACTAAAAATCCTAACTATGGAGTAGTAAAAATAATGATTTGCTTTGGATTGAAAATATATTCGTATACGTATCTGTGATAATATAATATTAATAATAAAATAATCGATAAATTAAAAATTAAATTTCGAACGAGAAACTTTCGGATGGAGAAACAAATAGAGAAATTCTATTAAATCATTCAATTAATAAGTGTATCTATATCAACCCACACCCATTAGATTTAATTCAATTAGGAACGTATCAAAAAAATGGGGTAACTTCTTTTTTCCTGTTTTGCTCAAGTAGGTTCATGAACAATTTCGACTTAATTTATCTCTTATTTTACATAGAATGGATTTACCTGGACCAATGCATGATTTTCTTTTAGTTTTTTTGGGATTGGGTCTTATAGTAGGAGGTCTAGGGGTGGTATTACTTACCAATCCCATTTTTTCTGCCTTTTCATTGGGGTTGGTTCTTGTTTGTACATCCTTATTCCATATTCCATCGAACTCCCATTTTGTAGCTGCTGCGCAGCTCCTTATTTATGTAGGAGCAATAAATGTATTAATTGTATTTGCTGTGATGTTCATGAATGGTTCAGAATATTACAAGGATTTCCGTCTTTGGACCATTGGAGATGGAGTCACTTCACTGGTTTGTACAAGTATTTTTGTTTCACTAATTACTACTATCCCAGATACGTCATGGTACGGGATTATTTGGACTACAAGATCAAACCAGATTCTAGAGCAGGACTTGATAAATAATGGGCAACAAATTGGGATTCATTTATCAACAGATTTTTTTCTTCCATTTGAACTTATTTCGATAATTCTTTTAGTTGCCTTGATAGGTGCCATTGCTATGGCTCGTCAGTACTAAATAGTAAATATTTCTAAATAAAAAATTTTAATATATATATATAATATATAAAAATTTATAGGAGTTCCTTTCTTTTAAATTCTATTTTATTGTTCATGTATAAAACTATAAATGGAATTGGTTGAATTATTGTTCATATTGAAATGAATTGAGATTGACGAGGAGTTGGTCAATGATGCTCGAACATGTACTTGTTTTGAGTGCCTATTTATTATCCATCGGTATCTATGGATTGATTACAAGTCGAAATATGGTTCGAGCGCTTATGTGTCTTGAGCTTATACTGAATGCAGTTAATATAAATTTTGTAACATTTTCTGATTTATTTGATAGTCGCCAATTAAAAGGAGACGTTTTCTCTATTTTTGTTATAGCAATTGCAGCTGCTGAAGCAGCTATTGGATTAGCTATTGTTTCATCAATTCATCGTAACAGAAAATCAACTCGTATCAATCAATCTAATCTTTTGAATAAATAGTGGTAATCATATAAATAAAAATATGGAATCTCTGCCAATTTAAATTAAATTTATATGTGTAACATAAGCATATGGTGATGTTTGCTCAAACGTAATAAATCAAAGTATCTTGGCCCTCTTTCATGAGCAGATCCAGAAGTAGATTGATTCTGGTAAATCTAAATCATTGATTCGTCTGGTGTCTACAATATATAATTCATTTACTACTTTACCAGATCGAAAATTTATGATGTTAAAAAAATTCTAGATCCAATGTCACATTCAGTAAAGATTTATGATACATGTATAGGGTGTACTCAATGTGTACGAGCCTGCCCCACGGATGTATTAGAAATGATACCTTGGGACGGATGTAAAGCTAAGCAAATTGCCTCTGCTCCAAGAACAGAAGACTGTGTAGGTTGTAAAAGGTGTGAATCCGCTTGTCCAACGGATTTCTTGAGTGTCCGGGTTTATTTATGGCATGAGACAACTCGTAGTATGGGTCTAGCTTATTGATACGTTCCAGAAAATTCCATTTGAATCCATTTTTTTATCTTTACCGACAAAAACCCGTACTCGAAAAAAAAAAATATTCTTTTTTTTCGAGTACGGGTTTTTAAAGTGTATCTTGTCTTTACCACGAATGATTTTCCTTGGTTAACAATAATTGTTGTTTTGCCTATATTCGCGGGTACTTTTATTTTATTTTTCCCTCATAGAGGAAATAAGCTTATTAGGTGGTATTCTATTTGTATATGTCTATTAGAACTACTTCTAACGGCCTATGCATTTTGTTATCATTTCCAATTGGATGATCCGTTAATCCAATTAGATCAGGATTTAAAATGGATTCATTTTTTTGATTTTCACTGGAGACTAGGAATCGATGGACTTTCCATAGGACCCATTTTACTCACAGGATTCATTACTACTTTAGCTACTTTAGCGGCTTGGCCAATTACTCGAGATTCGAGACTGTTCCATTTCCTCATGTTAGCAATGTACAGTGGCCAAATAGGATCATTTTCTTCTCGGGATATTTTACTTTTTTTTATCATGTGGGAGTTAGAATTAATTCCTGTCTACCTACTTCTATCCATGTGGGGAGGGAAGAAACGT